TCAAGAAAAAATCCAAAAGATGTTAATCGTAAATAAGAAGATTGTTTACGAAGAAAAACTAATAAGAATTCACATTCAGATACATAAGAATTGTATAGGAACCGAAAAAGTCTTTTATTTTCTTTTGAAAAAACATAAATAGATTTCTTTGGAGTAATGAGAAAACTATTCCAATTATGATATTTATGAAGAAAGAATCGCAAGAAATGCAAAAGGGGAACATCTTGAATCCAGCATTGAAGGATTTGAACCAAGATTTCCATATGGATGGGATGGGGTATTAGTATATCTGATACATAATTTAAATGTAATAATTTGTCCTCTAAAAAAGGAAAAATGGAATGAATAGAGCGTAAATTATGAGATTTTGGTATTTCTTTTTTTTCGAAATAAGATACTAATCGCAGCGAGAATGGAATTTCTACAAGAATAGCAAAACCCTCTGATATCATTTGAGAATAAAAATGGGAATAACAAAAATTGTCGCGGTGGTGACTAACGAATCGATTTTTGTTAGAATCATTAACCACGGAAAGAAAATCATTTTGTTGATAGATTCGAATAATTAAACGTTTCACAAGTGCTAAACTGGATTTACTGTCATAACCAAAAACTTCCATAGGTTCGTAAAAAAGGGAACCTTTTAAACCACGATTATGATTATGAGCAAGCGCATAAATATACTCCTGAAAGAGAAGCGGATATAGGAAGGGTTGTTGCCTAGATCTATCCTTTTCTAAATATCCTTGTAATTCTTCCATTTAGTTACATTTCTACTTGCACTATAAGCAGGAACATTTCTTAGGTTATCAAATAATACATAGTGCAATATGGCCAAAACAGGGTATCTATTATGTATATAGTAAGAAAAAATATATACCCCGGAAACGGGGAGTCCACTCAACAGATCTTTTTCCTCTCTTCTTCTATTTCTATCCAACCGAGCGGTTTATCTTAGTTATAATTACAAGAGGGTCAAAAATCCTTTATTTTTGCAACCTAATAGCTCTTTTGATTTTGGAAAAAATTTTTTTGATCAGTATACTGTTTCTTCTACACATCCGTCTCCAATCTATAATACAGAATAGTTAGGATTTTTTAAAAAAGAAAAAGAATCAACGGTCCACTCACAGGAGAACCCCTTCCCCCGTCAGGCACTAATTTATTTTTAACATCTAATTAGATCGGGTAATTATTCAAATTAAGAATATTAGCTCGTTGCTTTTTTTTACCAGAATTGGAACCGAGAGGTTCTATCCATTTATTCACTAGACCAAACTATAAATGTATGTTAATTTCTTTTGTCCTCTTCCACACAAATCAAAATTTTGTAATGATCCAATAAGGATAAACTCCAAATTCTATCTAAGTTCTACTACTAAAAGAATATACGAAATCAAAAATTCGATTTTTTCTTATTATTACGACATGCTGTTTTTTCCATTCATTACCTTTCAGGATCAGTCGCGGTCTTATAGACTCTACCAATAGTCTGGACGAATTTGTTGCTTCATCCAAAAATGTGTAAAAGATCATAGTCGCACTTAAAAGCCGAGTACTCTACCGTTGAGTTAGCAACCCAAATAAATATAATATGTAGAGATGATCAAAAAAAAAAAATCAATTGAATTGCACTGCACCACTCCATCAAAACATTGATAACAAGAAATAGAAAAGAAATATTTTAGGGTCAATTTTAAAAACAACGGAATAGAAATATCAAAATTGACAGACCACTCATTTTTTTGTTAAGAAAATGCGTCTTGTATAAAAAGAAATCCGACAAAAACCCATTGACTAAAGTGAAGAAAAAAGCAATAGTGGGTCGGGATAAACGGATCCATTTATCTACGATCGATCAAATTATATTTCTTCGATACACCATTGTCAATATAAATGGAATGTTGAGAAACCAAATTCATAAGGAAATCAAATAAAGACTTGTGTTGGATTGGCACAACATAAAAAAGAAATTGAGATGCAAAATAAAGGCGAGGTGAAGTGGAGAAAAAATATTGGATTTATTCAATCAGTGGGGGTCCAATAAACAAGATTTACTACTTATTTGTTGGTGGATTCCCCTACAAAAAGAAAAAAACAAAATGAATGAATAGAACAAGAAAAGGGCAACTTGTGGGTAAATAATTACAAAAAAATAGATACTAGTTAACCCCCCTTTTTTTTATTCATTCATTTTGTTTTTCCTTTAATTAACTTGAAGTTCTTTCTTGAAATAATTCCGCCTTCCTTAAAATATCATGAACAGTTCCTGTAGGTTGAGCGCCTTTTTCAAGGAAGTATAGAATAGCGGGAACATTTAAATAAGTTTGATTCTGTATCGGATCGTAAAAACCTACCTTTCGAATATCTCTTCCTTCTCTTCGGGATCGAACATCAATTGCAACGATTCGATAGATCGCTCATTGGGATAGATATAAATAAATAATGCCCCCCCTAGAAACGTACAGGAGGTTTTCTCCTCATACGGCTCGAGAAAAAATGATTCTAATTTCTGTGTATAATAGCAAATGGATACATAAGAGCATGGATTAGACTATGATTTTAGTTATTTTTTTGTTCTTCACTACACTTACAGAAAAAAAAGAAATATCATTTGTACTCATAACTCAAGTTGGATAATGCGTAAAGAATTCGAAGTGAAATCCTTAGAAATTTATTGAGTCGTCTCTAACCTCTTTTGTTTGTATCGTCTCGAATCTATTTTTTTCCTCATTCTAATAAAATTATTGAGACAATTGATGAAAATTGTGTTTCTTTGTTCCGAAATCCTGTCTCTTTGCTTTGTGAAATCCTTGGGTTTAAACATTACTTCGGCGATTCTTACTTCTTTCAAAATGGCAGCAACATACCTTTTGTTTTTTGTTATTTATTTCTATGGAAAAGAAATACGAAGGATTGATTCCTTTGTAATACACTTTACATCGAAAAAGTTTTCCAAATTCCGACAAATTTTACTTTATTTTGAATTCAAACTTGTTCGAATTTGAACCTTTCGATTTATATATTGAGGATATACTTACAAAGTTGGTCTCACTTATTCATTGTTACTAACCCTAGATTTTTTCCCCCGATAAATGAATAAATAAAAGATTTTTTACTCGAGCTCCATCATGTACTATTTCTATTTACCAACCCAATACAAATTGGGTTCTTAGCAGGAACAGAACAAACTATGTCGAGTCAAGAGCATCTTCATTCCTATAGAAAATAGTGGATGGAAAAATCCACAGCGGATCATGTCCTTCAAGTCGCACGTTGCTTTCTACCACATCGTTTCAAACGAAGTTTTACCATAACATTCCTCTAATTTAGAATTCAATTTTGAACCGGTATGTAATTGATTCAATATGGAATCATGAATAGTCATTGGCTCAACCGATAGATAATAATCTATACTTTCTACCTTTCTCCCTAGGTATAAATATTTATACGTAGAGAGAAGGGGGTTCATTTATTTAACCTAACCCCCTATTCTATCATACATAAGTAAACTCGTTTATTTGCCCTTTTTAGAAATCTGTTTCATTCATATAAACGAGTTTACTTAAATATTTTTTCATTTCTATTTTCAGCAGATTATTTGAGATAGGCAATTATGAAAGGATCCTTTTTCCCGAACAAATAAATTCTAAATCTCAAAAGAACGACCCTCACATTTCGATTACGAACGCATCATGTGAGAATTCACATTTCATGAATATGGAACATAGGTTTTCTTATGAAAGAAAAGATATAATTCTCCTAGAATCAAAAACAAAGGATTGGATCACATTGTATCCAACATTAAACAGAAAGTTGTTAAAGAGAAGAATCTTTTGTTTCTGATAGAGACAATCTGGGACGGAAGGATTCGAACCTCCGAGTAACGGGACCAAAACCCATTGCCTTACCGCTTGGCCACGCCCCATTTCGATTTATATTCGACACTAATAAACACTAATATTAGTATTGGTTATTCGTCAATACAAACTAAAATATGAAATATTTTGTTGCTAGGATTCAACACATAGAAATATGAAAAAAATTATTGATCATTACATAGAATTCAATTAAGATATTGTATGAAACTATAATTCCTTGTATTCTCGTTTGAGAATGAAAGGAAGGATTTTTGATTGGGGAGAGTTCGAAGAAAAGGAAGGATTCTTTGACCTGCCTTTTTTTACAGTTTTACTTCATAAAAATAACTCAATCAAAATCCAATTTTCTAATCTACAAGAACGAAATATTTGTTATGCTTAATATCTTTAGTTTTATCTCTATCTGTTTTAATTTTACCTTTGGTTTGAATAGTTTTTTCTTCGCCAAATTGCCTGAGGCTTATGCCTTTTTCAATCCAATCATAGACGTTATGCCTGTCATACCTTTATTCTTTTTTCTCTTAGCCTTTGTTTGGCAAGCTGCTGTAAGTTTTCGATGAAATATTTCATATTCCGCGAGATTCGGTATTTATTCAAAAAAAAAAATAAATAAAAAAATGGATAAGATCCGAGAAATCTTACATTTTGAACCCTCGATTCCAAAATAGAAATTCTTGCATATTGAATAACCTAACCGCGGCGAGAGATTTTGACCCACTTATTTCCTCGTTCTGACCTTCCAGTGAACAAGGACTTTATTTTATAAGGAATACCAAATAATGGATGTGGCAAAAAATTTTTTGTAATGAAGGAATTAGATCCTTCTTTCTTATTACAAATAAATTCGCGAAAATCCCCCCCCCCTTTTTTTCATTTTTGGGGTGTCATGCCAAAATAGTGTATGTAATAAATCAAGGTAATCCATTTCCTTTTTCAAAAAAAAAGATCTTGGAGATTGTGTAATGCTTACTCTCAAACTCTTTGTTTACACAGTAGTAATATTTTTTGTTTCTCTCTTCATCTTTGGATTCTTATCTAATGATCCGGGCCGTAATCCGGGGCGTGAGGAATAAAAAAATATTTGTAGTTTTTCTTTACTTTTTTCTTTATTTTGTTTCTTAGTTTCTTACTTTTTTATGTATGGAATTTACCTATGATGAAAAAGGAAAGGGATTGATTGACATTTTTTCAAATTAGAAAGTCTGAAGTGATCAGAGGGGGCGGAGAGAGAGGGATTCGAACCCTCGGTACGGATAATTCGTACAACGGATTAGCAATCTGCCGCTTTAGTCCACTCAGCCATCTCTCCAAATTGCAAATTGAAATTTTTTTGTGTGATGTAACACGTGAAGTAAGGGTCAATAAAAACTCTTGTTTTCCTTCTTTATTATAATGATAAAATAACATAATGATAACAATATATTCGAAATGGATAACATCTTAGATAAGATATTTATGAATTTGATCAGTAATTCCATTTCGATAATGATTCGAAACAGATATCTACCAATGGAATAGATATAGAAAAATACCTTACTTCACTTCTTTGATTTTGTAAGAAAGGCTCATTACCCCGGCCTGGCTAAGTAAAGTACTGGCCGGGCCATTACATCACTTCTTTTGTTCTAATGAATTATTCATAGATCAAACGATTTCATTATGTAGGATTTGATATAAAATAAAAAATACTTGTTATTGAAACAAGAACAGGGGAAATTTCCATCCCTGTGATAGAAGTGCTATTTCTTAGTATTATTAATACTATAAGTATGGTATAATTATAATATAACTCATTTACTTGTTCAAAGGACAGGCTTTATTTGAATACTTGAGATCCAATTGACCCGAATTCATAAGACCCGATCTGTCAGTTGAAAGGAAAGTTGAAAAAGAAACGTGGAATTTCTCATTTTGACGGTCCAGCTTTAATAACTCCTTTGATCCGAGACCATTAGTAATTACTTCCAGCAAAGGAAAAGCATATATCTATATATAATAATATAATCGAACTTTCTTTTTATGTTTTTTATGTTTGTTATTTAAAGAAGCTTTCCGCTCTTACCCCATTTCTCGAGTCCCCAGTGGGACGGAGTGTCAACGCTATTATTTCTTTGATGCTATCTTTATAGTGTCTTATTCCTTTGTTCGACAAATGATCCATTCATATACAATAATGAATATGTAGCGGGTATAGTTTAGTGGTAAAAGTGTGATTCGTTCTATTAACAACTTAAATAGTTAAGGGGTCCTTCGGTTTTTTCATATTCCGACAAAAACTTTATTTCTTAAAAAGGATTAATCCTTTTACCCTCAATAGCATATTTGATTTGAGGAATCATATACATTCTCACGATTTGTATCCAAAGGTCAATTCGAAGTTGAATAAAAAAATGGGATTATGGAGTCGCGAAGCAAAATTTTTTTATTGGATCAAATCTTCCAATTCAATGAGTATGAGTAAAGGATCTATGGATGAAGATACAAAAATCTATTTCCAATCGTAACTAGATCTTTAATTTTTGTGTTGTAAAGAAAAGATTGAAGCAAAATAGCTAGAAAACGATGGTTTTGGTTTACTAGAACGATCGACATATTGTTTCGGCTCGGCGGAAACAAAATTCTTTTCCTTAGGATCCCACGAGTGGAAATAGGGGACGAAGTAACTAGACTAAACAGATTTGGTATAATCCTCCCTCTAGAGGGATCATCTAGAAAGCGAGTAGCTTTGTATGCATTCAAGCCGACATAGATGTTATGGATCTCATTTTTTATCTGGGAATACATCGACTTTCCATAAGGGAGCCGAATGAAAGCAAAATTTCATGTTCGGTTTTGAATTAGAGACGTTAAAAATGATCAATCAACGTCGACTATAACCCCTAGCCTTCCAAGCTAACGATGCGGGTTCGATTCCCGCTACCCGCTCCATATTCCTTATTCTACATGCATTCTCCATTTTTATATGCATCCTTAATTTTATTACCTAATCAATTTTCCGTGTAATCTTTTTTTCAAAAAAAAAAGAGAAAGGAAGAATTTGGAAAAATAAAATAGGAATGAAAAGCGTCCATTGTCTAATGGATAGGACAGAGGTCTTCTAAACCTTTGGTATAGGTTCAAATCCTATTGGACGCAATTTTTTCCATATTTTTTTTTAATGTCTATACCAAGAAATCTTTTTAAAATGATTCAAATAAGAAATATTTCTCAATGATTACTCTTGTACTAAGAAAAAAATGATAAATTTATGCTTGTTCTTCAAGTAGAAACAGTTCGATCTGTTCCTGAATAGCTTCCTTCAAAAGGATTTCTGCTTGCTCGGTAAATGTCTTGGTAGAAGATATAATTTCTTGGAATTGAGGTTTATTATTTTTTAAGTAGTTACGTAATTGAATGAGAAATTTCTTTACCTGCCCAATTCCTAACGGATCAAGATATCCATTCGCTCCAGTATAAATGGTAGCTATCTGTTCTTCCACCGTAAGAGGGTTTGATTGGGATTGTTTGAGCAACTCGCGTAATCGTTGGCCCCTTGCCAATTGATTCTGAGTAGCTTTATCGAGATCAGAAGCGAATTGAGCAAATGCTTCTAACTCTGCGAATTGAGCTAGTTCCAATT